ATTATTTGATCAGATCATTGAATCATTTATTTCTCTTGTTTTTCTTGCTGTTGAAATCTCTTCAATTTTGATTTTTACACACGTCTTTTTTTCGGAGGTCTACAGCCATTATGGGGCAAAGGAGTTACATCCCGTACAAAAGTTAATCGTATACCACTTTTGCTAATAGCTCGTAATGCTGCGTCTCTCCCGAGACCGGCACCTTTTATCAAGACTTCTGCGCGTTGCATCACTAATGTACTAATAGCGGTTACTGCTGTGGTTTCAGCAGCAAATGGCGACGCTTTTCGTGTACCCCGGAACCCACAATTACCGGCAGAGGACGAAGAAACCACTTGACCTCGTACATCTGTAACAGTCACAATGGTATTATTAAAACCTGCTTGAACATGAATAACCCCTTTTGGTATTCTACGCGTACTCTTACGTAGACGTCGGGTCCTACGTGAAACCAATTTCAGTCTCGCTTTTGCCATATTTTAGCATCTCATAAATATGAGTCAGAGATCTATGGATCTATCCATTTTTGAATATCGGGCCTTTCTCGAGGTTGATTATCCTTGTCTTTGTTTATGCCTTGGGTTGGAACAAATTACTCGAATTCGGCCCTGACGGCGTATTAATCGACATTTTTCACAAATTTTACGAACAGAGGCTCTTATTTTCATATTTGCCGACTTTTCACCTTAATTCTGAATCTACGTCTTGGAAGAAAATAAGTTTCTTGAAATTTTGTATTTCGAATCATATTGAATGAATGTTGAAAATGTTGAAGTTGAAAAAAAAATACCGAAATTTTTGATTCTTATTTTTCGCAAAGTCAAAAATTCGACTAATTGAAGACTCGTTGTATTATAATAAACCTAAGTGGTAGCTTTCCCGAAATATAACCGAGAATTAGATCATTATTATCTAAATGAACCCCAAAGATGTCGTTGAGAACGGATTCTTTAATTAAACTTTTCGGAATCGATTTCTGTTTTTCAGTTAAACGAAAACCTCTTTTATTCTGGATCAACTTCTTTATTCTGAACGATCTAAAACCATAGATGTCGTTTTCAAAGATGAGGTCGTAGATGAGATACGATATTAGACAATCTGTCCCCTTTCTTTGTCACAAATAGAAAGTTGCGAATTTCATTTGGATATTAGAAGTATTACCATATATAACACAAACATTCTCCACCTATTCTTTCTAATCGAGCCTCTTGGTCTGTCATTAGACCTCGAGAAGTAGAAAGAATTACAATCCCCATCCCGCCTAAAATTCTAGGAATTCGTTGATAGTTAGAATAGATTCGTAGACCGGGTCGACTGATGCGTTTTAAATTTAAAACTTTTCGATTTCTATAAGGCTCGTCCCGATTCCTTCTATAGCGTAGGGTTAAAACCAAAAAAGATTTGTTGTTTTCTCGATGTTTTCTCACGTTTTCGATAAAACCCTCGCGTAAAAGTATTTTAACAAGACTTTCGCTGAGATTCGTAAATGCTATTCGAATCACTCTTTTTGTATTCATCTCAGCATTTCGTATCGAGGTTAGTATGTCAGCAATAGTATCCTTAGCCATAATGAATTAAAGTATTGGTCCCTCCCAATTTTGATATAATCAACATGTTTTTCGTGTTTTTTCTTTGGTTATGACGATGCATTTTTCAAGGTATATGCGTGAGACACAATCTACTAACTGAATCTTAATTGATTTCTTTCAAATAACTACCCTAAACATAACTATATTCTTTCTGGAATGATATTATCATGGAACTAGATTAGGGTCTCGTTTTATAATACTTCGGGAGCTAATGAAACTATTTTGGTAAAATTGAACTGTCTCAATTCCTCTGCAATCGCACCAAAAACTCGAGTGCCTTTTGGATTGCCTTCTTGATCAATGACAACTGCGGCATTATCATCATATCGTATTATCATACCGTCGTCGCGTTTGAGTTCTTTACAAGTACGTACAATTACAGCTCTGACCACTTCTGATCTTTCTAGCGACATTTGCGGAACTGCTTCTTTGATCACAGCAACAATAACGTCACCAATATGAGCATATCGACGATTGCTAGCTCTTATGATTCGAATACACATCAATTTGCGAGCTCCGCTGTTATCCGCTACATTCAAATAGGTCTGAGGTTGAATCATATCATTTTTTTGATTATTTTTTTAGGCAAAGTAAAGGGCGAAGAAAAAAAGAAATATTGTTTGTCCAAAAAACCAAACCTGCACCTTCGATTCGTTTGTATCCCCAAAAGCTATTTTTTTTTGCTTTTGCCTTTTTCTTTTACATTTCCAAATTTTATCCCGAAAGAATGAATTGAGTTCGTATAGGCATTTTGGACGCTGCTAGTGAAATAGCCCTTCTAGCTATATTTTCTGTTACGCCACCGATTTCATAAAGTATTCGACCTGGTTTAACAACAGCTACCCAATATTCAGGCGATCCTTTACCCGAACCCATACGTGTTTCTGCGGCTCTGACTGTAACCGGTTTGTCTGGAAATATACGGACCCATATCTTTCCACCGCGGCGTGCATTTCGTGTCATTGCCCGTCGACCTGCTTCTATTTGTCTAGATGTGATCCAAGCGGGTTCAAGTGCCTGAAGAGCATATTTACCGAAACAAATATAATTCCCTCGATAAGAAATTCCCTTCATTCTTCCTCTATGTTGTTTACGGAATCTGGTTCTTTTGGGGTTATAGTTGATGGTTGGGTTTGAATTTCATCTCTACTTCAGAATCGGACGTGAGAGTTTCTTCTCATCCGGCTCCTCGCGAATAAAAAGATTCAAAAATAGGGAATTTTAAGGAAATTTAGATAGAATAGAATTTGAATTAAGATAGACTTGTGGTTCATCCGATATCCATCGATTTCATAAGTATAAGTAATATATCGAAGTATGGAGTTCAGCGAATCGATCTCAAATCTGGTAGTAATTTGTATCTTCTTTCTATCGTATAGTGAAAGACCTAAAAGAACTATTTCTATGAAATATAGATATATATATAATTTTTTTGGTTTTGAGAATCTTAAAATGAATCTTTTTTTTGTTTTCTCCTTGAATTTAACCGTCTTAGCATCTCCAAATTTAGTAATCCAAGAAAAGAAAGGTTTCGCGGGCGAATGTTGACTCTTTCAATTCAATTTAGATTTCGGTTGTAGCCATAATTTCTAACGTTTTCGAATAGATGAATTGGTCTCGGGTCCGTTCCGCCATCCAGATCAATGAATCATTAGAATTCGTGTTCAATCGAATTTTTGAGATCCACAGGTTCCGTCGTTCTCATCGCTTCTTACTTAATGTTTAGGTCTGAATTCTGCAATGGAGCTCAATGAAAGTTGTGCGTGAGTCAATCTTCTCAGTCTTTATTGACTCGAAGCTCTTGATTTTTTTGTTCTCTGGACGGATTCATTTTAGTATGGATGAATCTGTATTAATGCTTTCTTACATTGCCCTTTTTATGAGACGGCTCATAGACCTTACATATTCCATATTGGAATTAGATAGCATCAATCGTCGTTTTCTTTCTTTCTCTCATCCTTCCATTTATCCACACCCTTATTTTCTTTTCTCTATTTTGATTCACAACTTAGAATCTGATTTTTTTTTTATTTAGGCAAAAAGGTTTCAGTTGCTACAAGGATATGACTGATCTGTCATATCTTGACCGGTTCTTTGGATCCAGATAATGCGAAGTGATGAATTGGGTATTTTTCTAGAGTTATTAGTTTCGACTATCAGTAGCTTTTTTTTACTAACCCGAAAAAACCAACGAGTCACACACTAAGCATAGCAATTATATCAAGCATTCAATTGAATTTTTATTAAACCCAATAGAATTACGAAGAATTACGAATTTAAAAAATTTTTTGGTTTTGGATTGAACAAAAAAAGAAGAAATGGCTTTCTCGTTTTTTAGTATTAGCAACTAGAAGGGAAGGTCCAGTCAAAGTTTCTTATTCTCCATCAATAAATATCCAAATTTTAATGCCTAATATCCCAGAAATAGTTCGAATTGGATAGGAACAATAATCGATTTTCGCTTGAATGGTTTGTAGGGGAACTCTACCTTCTCGGATCCATTCAACCCGCGCAATTTCTTTTCCGTCAATACGTCCTGCAATTTGTACTCGAATTCCTTTTGTATTTGCTTGTTCAGTTAATTCAATTGCTTTTTTCATTGCTTTTCGAAATGAAACTCTCTTCTTTAATTGGTCGGCGATAAATTCTGCAAGAATAGTAGGATTTCTATAAGGCTTTGCAATTCTTATGATAGAAAGGTTAAATTTTCGGTTCACCCAAAAAAATTCTTTTTGTAAATTTCTCTGTAATTCTTTGATTTTTCGCGGTGGCTTTTCGTTAAATAATTTTTGGGATGCTGTATAAATTTTAATTTTGATTACATCGATTTGTTTTTGAATCTCTATACGTGTAATTCCTTCGATGACGGAGTAGATTTTCATCTTTTTTTGTATATAATTCTTGATATAATCTCTTATTTTTGCATCTTCTTGTAAATTTTCTGAATACTTTTTTGGTTGTGCAAACCAAAGGGAATAATGACTTTGGGTTGTACCAAGTCTGAAACCAAGTGGATTTATTTTTTGTCCCATGCTCCCCCATTATTATACATATCGTGCTCTTCTCTAGTTCTATACTGATTTTTCCCTTTCGCTTTTTTTAACTCTTGCATAGAGTCTGTTTCAAAAAATTGCTCTGGCTTGAACCAGAATGTCTCTTCATATTCACTTATGGAGATATCTTTCATTACAATCATTATATGGCAGGTCGGTTTTTTTATCCGATAACTACGTCCTCGCGCTCGAAGTTTTAGTCGCTTCATAGTAGTACCTTCATTGACTTCAGCTTTACTAATGACTAAATCTGCTTCGTTAGAACTAAGAAGGGAACTAGCATTTGCTGCTGCCGAATAAACTACTTTAAAAATGGGATAACATGCTCGATAAGGCATGAGTTCTAATATCATAAGTG